ATTAAATAATTTATATTATAATAAATATTTATACATATGTATATTAATATTAAACATTTATTAAGAAGAATTTTTTTACAAAAAACGAACAAAAAAAATTTTTTAAATCATAATAGAATAATTCTCTCTTTTTTTGAAAAAGAGAGAAAAAAAAGAGAGAATTATTTTGTTGAACCATATCTTATATTTATTTTACCTATAATTTAAATCAATTATAAACTTATATTTTAAATATGTTTTTTCTATTTATGTAAACTTTTTATAAAAAGTTTCGATTAGTTATATAAATTATTGAACCATATTTTAAATTTAATATTAAAATACATCAAATAATTTAACTATATAGATATGTATATATATATTAATTATTGAACCAAGGTTTTTATTATTCTTCATAATGCATATATCATGTTATCTATTCTGAACTAATTATTTTTTTTAATTTTTGTTCCATATCTTATAATATTTATAGTAAAAAGTTAAATTACCTGGGGGCAGGAGAAGTTAAAATTTAGTTGGGAGGGAATGCAGATTTTTTTTTATTTTTTAAGAATGTAATTAATTTTTTAATAACGGAAACTCTACCTTTTCGTTTTGTTAAAAAAGTTTGATTTTAGCTTAAATTTTATTAGTACCTTGTTTTACATGTTAGTTTTTGCGTGTATTAATTAATATTTTAAATAAGTTTAGTTTAAATGATATTCGCAGTATTTAGTATTGAATATTAAGTTTTCTTAGAATCGGTAAAGGTAACAGTACAGGATAAGTTTGTGCCAGCATCTGCGGTTATACAAATTGTGCAAATAAAATTTTTTGGTTAGTAGTTAATTTGTTTTTGAAGATAAACTGATAATTTTTTAGGTGAAATTTAATTTTATTAAATATCTTTTTGAGGATAATGAAGCTACGAAATTTTTTTTATAAACTAGGATTAGATACCCTATTATTTAATAGTGTTAATGTTAACCAGGGTAATAGTAGATATGGTCTTGAAACCTAAAAAATTTGGCGGTGTCTTAGTCTATTTAGAGGAACCTGTTCCGTAATTGATAGTCCGCGATAAATTTTACTGAGTTTTGTTTAGTTTATATACCGTCGTTATCAGAATATTTTATAAGAATATAATTTTCTTTAATTTTTATAAAAATTTATTTCAGATCAAGGTGTAGCTTATGGCTTAGAGGAAATGGGTTACAATGAATTAATTTAGACGAATATAATATTGAAAAATTTTATTGAAGGTGGATTTAATAGTAAGTTTGGTTATATTGCTTGACTGATTGTAGCTCTAAGACATGCACACATCGCCCGTCGCTCTTTTTTAATTAAAGATAAGTCGTAACATAGTAGGTGTACTGGAAAGTGTACCTAGAATGCAAGTTGGAGCTTGATTAGTGAAGCATTTCGTTTACATTGAAAAGTTTATCGTGCGAGTCGATTTAACTTGATTTAGATTAAAATTACTATATTTTTTAGTTGTAATTTTTTTTAATTGAAGTAATATTAGGATTATTTGTTTTTGTATTTTTTAGATTAAATAATTTTAGTAATAGTAAATTAGTACGGTGACGGAGGTTTTGAGGGGTATAAATTATTTTGAAAGTAAAATTAATTTTTTGTACCTTTTGTATCAGGGTTTATTAAAATTAGAATATAAATTTTATTGTTCTCGAATTCAGTAGAGCTAAAATTTTATGAAAGTTGTTGTGGTAAAAACATTTTAAATAATATTTTGGTGATGAAACGTTTATCGTTATTGAATATATCTAGTTTTTCAAGATTTAAATTTAATTTATAAATTTAATTTTCATTATTTTTATTTAGAAATTTAATGAACTTAAATTGGGAGAATTTTGGGGATAAGCTCAGAATTTTGGGTTATAAGTAGGCAAGTTTACTATAATTAGTAGGATTAGAAATTTTTATCTTTTTATAAAGTGTTATAATTAATTTTTGTTTTTATGAAATTTGTTTTTTTTTAATTTGTTTATTGAATTATTTTATTAAATTGTAAGTAATAGAAATAATGATAAAATTAGTATTATTTTTTATGTAAATATAAGATTTATTTAGATAAAAATAAGGAATTCGGCAATTTTTATACTCGCCTGTTTATCAAAAACATGTCTTTTTGAATATAATATAAAGTCTGACCTGCCCACTGATTTATTGAAGGGCCGCAGTATCTTGACTGTGCAAAGGTAGCATAATCATTTGCCTTTTAATTAGAGGCTGGAATGAATGGTTGAACGAAGTATAAGCTGTCTCATTTTTATAATTTAAGAATTTAGCTTTTTAGTTAAAAGGCTTAAATGCTATTAGAGGACGAGAAGACCCTATAGAACTTTATTATTTTTTTAATAAGAATATATAGTTTAATACTTTTTTTTATTGATTTAATTATTTTGTTGGGGTGACAGGAAGATTTATAAAACTCTTTTGATTATTGAACACTGATTAGTGATTTTTTGATCCATTATTAATGATTATTAGAATAAGTTACCTTAGGGATAACAGCGTGATTTTATTGGAGAGTTCTTATCGATAATAAAGTTTGCGACCTCGATGTTGAATTAAAGAAATTTTTGAGTGTAGAAGCTTGAAAAAATAGGTCTGTTCGACCTTTAAATCTTTACATGATTTGAGTTCAGACCGGCGTGAGCCAGGTCGGTTTCTATCCTTAATAAATTTTTACGGTTTAGTACGAAAGGACCAATTGTAGGAAAAATTTTTTTGTTTATTGAATGAAATTATTACTTTGGCAGAATAGTGTATTGAGTTTAGAATTCAAGAATGTAAAATTTTTACAGGTAATAATATTATATTTGAAGGATTTATTAATTGTTTTGTCTAGCAGATTAATTTTAATTATTATGGTTTTAGTGGGGGTGGCCTTTTTAACATTAATGGAGCGTAAGGTTTTGGGTTATATTCAGATTCGGAAGGGTCCTAATAAGGTTGGTTTTTGTGGGATTCCTCAACCTTTTTGTGATGCTATTAAGTTATTTACTAAGGAGCAGACATATCCTATTGTATCTAATTATTTAAGATATTATTTTTCTCCTATTGTTAGTTTATTTTTGTCTTTGTTGATTTGGATAGTTTTTCCGTATTTGACAAATTTATATAATTTTAATTTAGGATTATTATTTTTTTTATGTTGCACTAGATTAGGAGTTTACACGGTTATGGTTGCGGGTTGATCTTCTAATTCTAATTATGCTTTACTGGGGGGTTTGCGAGCGGTTGCTCAGACCATTTCTTACGAAGTAAGAATGGCTTTGTTATTATTGTCTCTTGTGTTTCTGATTGGTAGTTATAATTTGTTGGATTTTGAATTGTATCAATCTAATATTTGATTTATTTATTTATTTTTTCCTATTTCTTTGGCTTGGATTACTTCTATGTTGGCTGAAACTAATCGTACTCCTTTTGATTTTGCTGAGGGGGAGTCTGAATTGGTTTCGGGGTTTAATGTTGAATACAGAAGAGGTGGGTTTGCTCTTATTTTTTTGTCTGAGTATTCAAGAATTTTATTTATAAGAATGTTATATTCTGTGATGTTTTTGGGTTCTGGTGTATTTAGATTTGTTTTTTTTTTAAAGTTATTGTTTGTTTCTTTTTTATTTATTTGGGTTCGTGGTACTTTACCTCGTTATCGTTATGATAAGCTTATGTATTTGGCATGAAAGAGATATTTACCAGTTGCTTTAAATTTTTTATTTTTTTATTTAGGGATTAAATTATTTTTTTTTAGTATTTTAATGTAGTTAAATAAAATTAGTAATAAATTAATAATAGGCTACACTATTATCTTATGCTTTCAAAGCATATGCTTATTCAAGCTCATTAATTAATGAATTAATTTATCTCATAGTGTGTGAATTAAGGGGTTGATTAGGTAATAGAGGAAATAAAGTACAGTAAGGATTTGTCCTACCAGAATGTAGGGATCTTCGACTGGTCGTGCTCCAATTCATGTAAGTAAAATTACAATTACAACTATACATCAAAATAGAAATTGGTTTAGAGGGTAAAATTGTAGTCCTCGAAAGTTTCTTAAGAAGTAGAATGGTATGATAAATAGAATGGCGATGGATATTACTAATGCAATTACACCTCCTAGTTTGTTTGGAATTGACCGGAGAATAGCGTATGCAAATAGAAAATATCATTCTGGTTGAATATGTACGGGTGTGACTAGAGGATTAGCTGGGATGAAATTATCTGGGTCTCCTAGTCCGTAAGGAGTATGAAGGGTGATTATTAACAAAAGAAATGTTATTGTAATGAAGCCGATAATATCTTTAAACGAGAAGTATGGATGAAAAGGAATTTTATCAAAATTTCTGTTAATACCTAGAGGATTGTTTGATCCAGTTTGGTGAAGGAAAAGAAGATGAATTATTGTGGCTGCGGCTACAATAAATGGTAGCAGGAAGTGAAATGTAAAGAATCGTGTTAATGTGGCGTTATCAACAGCAAATCCCCCTCATAATCATTGTACTAATGTTGTTCCTAGGTAAGGAATGGCTGATAATAGGTTTGTAATAACAGTTGCTCCTCAGAAGGATATTTGACCTCAAGGTAGGACATATCCTATGAAAGCTGTGGCTATAACTAAGAATAGGATTAATACTCCAATTCTTCATGTGTGTATGAATATGTAAGATCCATAATATAATCCTCGTCCGATGTGGAGGTAAATGCAAATGAAGAAAAATGAAGCTCCGTTGGCGTGGATTGTTCGGATTAGTCATCCGTAATTTACATCACGGATGATATGGGTGACACTATTAAATGCTATGTTGATATCTGCTGTATAGTGTATGGCTAGAAATAATCCTGTAACAATTTGAATAATTAAGCATAATCCTAAGAGGGAGCCGAAATTTCATCATGCCGAAATGTTGGAAGGAGCCGGCAGATCTACTAATGCGTTATTTGCGATTTTGAAAAGTGGGTGGGAAGTTCGTATGGGTTTATTCATTAGTAACTTTGACGTAAGGGTCCATAATTAATGTTTGTGATTTTTACTACTACGATTAATGTTAATAAAAGGTAATTAATTATTATAATTGTGATGTTTATTGTTGGGTTGTTATATAATTTAATTAAATTGAATTCATTTTCTCTAAATATATTTCTTTCAGGATATATTTTAATTATTTCTAATCTATTGGTGATTAATAAGGAGTTATCTAAAATTAATGAAGTGAGGATAAATAATCTAAGTAGAATTAAAGATGTAAATAAGTTTTTTATTGAGAATGAGAATAATTCATTTGATGCTAATCTTGTTACGTAAATAAATAATACTAATATACCTCCTAGTATAATTAAAAATAAGATGTAAGCGAACCAATATGAATATGAAAATAGTCCGCAGGTTAATCTAATAATAATTGTTTGGATAAGGAGTGTTAGTCCTATGGCTAAGGGGTGTTTAATTTGAATAAAATTTAATGATATAATTATGTTTATTGAAGTTAATAAAAATCTAATACAGAGAATAGTTTAATAAAAATGGTAATTTTGGAGATTATTGATAAGAGAATTTTCTTTTCTCTGAAGTTTTAAAAGATAAAATCTTATTTTTGGTATACAAGACCAATGTTTTTATTAAACTATTAAAACTAATGATTGAATTAAATTTATTTATTGTGGTTGTTATGTTTATTTCAGGTTGTTTATCTTATACTCTAAAACGTAAACATTTGTTGAGAATGTTATTAAGTTTGGAGTATGTTGTTCTTAGACTTTTTTTTTTGTTAATTATTTATTTAATGTATTATGAGTTTGAATTTTTTTTTTCTATAGTTTTTTTAACTTTTAGAGTTTGTGAAGGTGCTTTGGGTTTATCTGTTTTGGTAAGAATGGTTCGAACACATGGTAATGATTATTTTCAATCTTTTAGAATTTTACAGCAATGTTAGGAATTTTGTTTTCAATTTTGTTTATAATCCCTTTGTCTTTTTTGAGAAATACATATTGATTGGTTCAGTGTATATTGTTTATAATTAGATTTATTTTTATATTATATATTCAACCCACTAGATTGTTTTGTTATTTAAGATATTTTATGGGAATTGATTTAATTTCGTTTGGATTGGTTTTATTAACTTTTTGAATTTGTGCTTTGATGTTAACTGCAAGAGAAAGTATTAATCGATTTAATTATAGTTCTAGATTTTTTTTATTTAATATTTTTATTTTAACATTGATGTTATATCTTACTTTTTCTTCTTTAAATTTATTTTATTTTTATTTATTTTTTGAGTCAAGTTTAATTCCGACTCTGTTTCTTATTGTGGGATGAGGGTATCAACCTGAGCGGTTGCAAGCGGGTATTTATTTATTATTTTATACTTTATTTGCTTCTTTGCCTATATTGGTTTGTATTTTTTATTTATACGGGTTAAATTGTAGATTGATATATTTTATGTTTGAGGAGAATTTTACAATAAATTATTTATTTTACTTATCTATTTTATTTGCTTTTTTGGTAAAGATACCAATATTTGTGGTGCATCTATGGTTACCAAAAGCACATGTTGAGGCTCCTATTTCTGGTTCAATAATTTTAGCGGGAATTTTATTAAAATTGGGGGGTTACGGAATGGTTCGTGTATTTAAATTAATTGTTTCTTTAGGGTTGAATTTAAATATTATTTGGATTGTTATTTCTTTATTTGGGGGATTTTTGGTGAGTTTAATTTGTATACGTCAGGTTGATTTAAAGTCATTAATTGCTTATTCATCTGTTTCTCACATAAGATTAGTTATTGCTGGTATTATGACTATAACTTATTGGGGATTAAGAGGTTCTTATACTTTGATGATTGGGCATGGTTTGTGTTCGTCTGGTTTATTTTGTTTGGCTAATATTAGTTATGAGCGTACGGGGAGTCGAAGATTATTAGTAAATAAGGGAATAATAAATTTTATGCCTAGAATGTGTTTGTGATGATTTTTGCTTAGATCTTCTAATATAGCTGCTCCTCCTTCTTTAAATTTGTTAGGTGAGATTAGTTTATTAAATAGAGTTTTGGGTTGGTCATGGGGGAGTATGTTTTTTATTTCTTTGTTATCTTTTTTTGGTGCTGCTTATTCGTTGTATTTATATTCTTATAGCCAGCATGGTGAGTTGTATTCAGGATTATATAGTTGTTATAATGGTAGATTGCGTGAATTTATTTTGTTGATGTTGCATTGAATTCCCCTTAATTTTTTAATTTTGAAGAGAGAGTATTGTTTGCTTTGATTATAATTTAAGTAGTTTAATAAAAAATGTTGATTTGTGGAATCAAAGATGTGAGTTGTTCATTTTAAATAATTAATTTGTCTATTTGTGTTGTTTCTTTTATTTTTTTATTAATTTTTTCTTTAAGTTTATTTATTGGGGGGTTATTTTTTGTTATTAATGATTTGGTTATTTTTGTTGAGTGAGAGTTGTTAAGATTAAATAGTTCTTCAATTGTTATGACGATTTTATTGGATTGAATATCTTTAGTTTTTATAAGTTTTGTTTTGTTTATTTCTTCAATGGTTATTTATTATAGAGATGATTATATACACGGAGATGAACATTTAAATCGATTTATTATTTTGGTATTGATGTTTGTGTTGTCTATGATGTTTTTGATTATTTCACCAAATTTAATTAGAATTTTATTGGGTTGAGATGGTTTGGGGTTAGTTTCTTATTGTTTAGTAATTTATTATCAGAATGTTAAGTCTTATAATGCGGGAATAATTACGGCTTTAACAAATCGTGTAGGAGATGTGGCTTTATTATTATCTATTGCTTGAATATTAAATTATGGAAGTTGAAATTATATTTATTATTTGGAGTGTATGAAGGGTGATTATCAAATGAGAATTATTGCTTGATTAGTGGTTTTGGCGGCTATAACTAAGAGAGCACAGATTCCTTTTTCTTCATGATTACCTGCGGCTATAGCAGCTCCAACTCCTGTTTCTGCTTTAGTGCATTCATCAACTTTAGTTACTGCTGGTGTTTATTTATTAATTCGTTTTAATTTGTTATTTATTAATACTTACTTGAGAAAGTTGTTGCTATTGTTGTCTGTTTTAACTATATTTATGGCAGGGATGGGTGCTAATTATGAATTTGATTTAAAGAAAATTATTGCTTTATCTACTCTTAGACAGTTGGGACTTATAATAAGAATTTTATCATTGGGGTATGCTGATTTGGCTTTTTTTCATTTGCTCACTCACGCTTTATTTAAGGCTTTGTTATTTATATGTGCTGGATCTATTATTCATAATATGAAAAATACTCAAGATATTCGTTTAATAGGGGGATTGGTTGGTATAATGCCTTTAACTTGTACTTGTTTCAATATTGCAAATTTGGCATTATGCGGTATACCTTTTCTTGCTGGATTTTATTCAAAAGATTTAATTTTAGAAGTTGTTTCTATGGAAAATGTAAATTTATTGATTTATGTACTTTATTTTTTATCCACTGGTTTGACAGTTTGTTATTCTATGCGGCTAACTTATTATTCTTTAAGCGGTATTTTTAATTTTGGAAGTTTGAGATCTGTGAGAGATGGGTATTGGGTTATATTGAAGGGGATGTTAGGACTTTTGTTTCTTGCTATTAGAGGGGGAAGTATGCTTAGTTGATTAATTATTCCTACCCCGGAAATGATTTGCTTACCTCCTTTAATGAAATTAATAGCTTTGATTGTTAGTTTATTGGGGGGAGTTTTAGGGTATGAAATTTTTCAATTTAAGATTAGATGGGAGTTAAGAATTTTGAAAAGTTATAAGTTGACTAATTTTTTAGGAAGAATGTGGTATATACCTACAGTTTCTACTACTTACTTAAATTATAATTCTTTAAAATTAGGTTACCAAGTTATTAAAAATGTAGATCAAGGTTGGAATGAATATTTTGGTGCACAATCTATTTATAGTTTTGTAATGAATTTTTCTAAAATTAATTCTTTATTGCAGTACTTAAATTTTAAGATTTATTTGGTTATGTTTGTTTCTTGAGTTGGTTTGATTTTTTTACTTATAATATTTTGTTTTAATAGCTTAAGATAAAGAGCGTGACACTGAAGATGTTAAGGTAATAATTAATTATTTTAAAACATATTTATGAAAAAGTATTTTTATTTTTACAATGAAAATGTAATGTTTTTAATTAAACTACATAAATATAGAAGAAATATTAATGGAATTTAACCACTAAAGAAGAAAGTTAGCAGCTTTTTCTTGAACATCATATTTCTTTAATTGGAATATGAACTATTCAATGGTATCATTAACAGTGATAGGCCTCTAATTTGGCTTCAATTAATTAAGTTTGGGTGATTTTTACACCATAGGTTAGGTCGAAACTAATTGCGGGTTCGCTTCAAACTTTGTGAGATAAATTGGTGTACAATACTTTTTGAGTGCAATTCAAATGTTATAATTAACTATTATCCCAATTGATTCATTCTAGGGCTCCTTGATTTCATTCATGATAAAGACCGATTAGGAGAATTCATAAAAAGAATATTGAGGTGGATAATCAAATTAATATATTAGAATATTTTATGATGATAATGACGGGTAGTAATAAGGCGATTTCTACATCAAAAATTAAGAAGATAATAGCGATTAAGAAAAAATGTAAAGAAAAAGGTATACGAGCGGAACATTTTGGGTCAAATCCGCATTCAAAGGGTGAATTTTTTTCTCGATCATAAAAAGATTTTTTTGATAGAATTGAGGCTAAAATTATTATGATTATTCTAATTAAGGAGATTGTTACTCTAATAATTAATATTGTAAATATTATTTATACTAAAATAATTTAGTCCTTTTGATTGGAAGTCAAATATACTTATATACTATATAAATTTAATTTACCCTCCTCATCAGTAAATAGAAATATATAAAAATAGTCATACTACATCAACGAAATGTCAATATCATGCTGCTGCTTCAAACCCAAAATGGTGATTAGAGGAGAAGTGGAAGTTAATATGTCGGATTAAACATACTATTAAGAAAGTTGTTCCGATTAATACATGTAGTCCGTGGAATCCTGTAGCTACGAAGAAGGTTGATCCATACACTGAGTCGGCGATTGTGAATGGGGCTTCAAGATATTCATATGCTTGTAGGGATGTGAAATAAATTCCTAGGAGGACAGTGAAAAATAATCCTTGAGTGGTTTGGGTATAGTTTCTATTTATTAGGCTATGGTGGGCTCATGTAATTGTAACTCCTGATGAGAGGAGAATAACTGTGTTTAATAAGGGAATTTCTAGGGGATTGAAGGGAATGATTCCTGCTGGGGGTCAAGTAAGTCCTAGTTCAACTGTGGGAGATAATCTTCTGTGGAAGAAAGCTCAGAAGAAACTAATAAAGAAGAATACTTCTGAGATAATAAAAAGAATTATTCCTCACCGTAGTCCTGAAATAACATTTGATGTATGCAGCCCTTGAAGGGTTCTTTCTCGGATTACATCTCGTCATCATTGAATTATTGTTAAAATTATAATTAGATTTCCTAATATTAATAATGATATGTCATACTGGTGAAATCATTTTACTATTCCTGCTGTTGTGGAAAGCGCGGCTAGGGCCCCTGTTAATGGTCAGGGGCTATAATCTACTAAATGGTAAGGGTGGTTATTATGTGTTGACATTAGTATTATACTACTTCTCTAGAGTATAGTGTTCTTAGAACTGCGAATACGTAAGATTGAATGATCGCAACTGCTGCTTCTAGGGTTAATAAAGCGAATTGAGTGATTAAGAGTAAATTAATTATTATTAAATTTATAGATGGTCCTGTTCTTCCTAGAAGAGTTAAGAGGAGATGACCAGCAATTATGTTAGCGGCTAGTCGAACTGCTAGGGTTCCTGGTCGAATTAAGTTTCTGATTGTTTCAATACATACTATAAATGGTATAAGTACAGGAGGTGTTCCTTGAGGCACTAAGTGAGCAAATATATGTGTAGTGTGATTAATTCAGCCGTAGAGTAAAAATCTTAATCAAAGGGGAAGAGCTAAGGCAAGTGTGAGGGTTAAATGGCTTGTTCTAGTAAAAATGTAAGGAAATAATCCTATAAAATTGTTAAATATAATAAATGAAAATAGAGATACAAAAATAAATGTTCTTCCATAGGAGGATGGGGAACCAATTAAAGTTTTAAATTCTTTATGAAGTGTATTCAAAGCATTAAATCATAGAATATTGAATCGGGAAGGAATTAATCAATATATTCTGGGAATGATTATTAATCCTAATATAGTTCTTATTCAGTTTAGTGATATATTTATGATATTAGTAGATGGATCGAATATTGAGAATAAATTTGTTATCATTTTCAGTTTATTGATTTGGTTTGAATCTTAGAATCTTTTGATTTTTGAGGGGGGTAAAAAAAAATATAATAATTTATAATAGAGAATATTAATAAAAGTGTTAAAAAGTAGATAAATAGTATTCATCATCTAAGGGGACTTATTTGTGGAATCAAAAAGTATTAGAGTTTACTAATAATTTTAACTTGACATATTAATGTTATTGTTGTAACTAACTTTTTAATTTTTCATTAGAAGTAATTGCTAGTTTACTATAAATTGGTTTAAGAGACCATTACTTGCTTTCAGCCATCTAATGATGAATTTATTTTAATTCAGTTAATAAATGATTTTATGGGGATGCTTTCAATAACAATTGGCATAAATCTGTGATTGGCTCCACAAATTTCTGAACATTGACCAAAAAATAATCCAGGTCGATTAATGTAGAAATTTGTTTGATTGAGTCGTCCAGGGGTTGCATCAATTTTTACTCCGAGGGCAGGAACAGTTCATGAATGAAGAACATCCGCGGCAGTCACTAAGACACGAACTTGAGTGTTTATTGGTAAAGTTGTTCGGTTATCTACATCAAGGAGTCGAAATCCGTTTTCTGGTAATTCATTTGTTGGGGTTATATAAGAGTCGAATTCAACAGCTAAGAAATCTGAATATTCATAACTTCAATATCATTGGTGTCCGATTGCTTTTAGTGTAATTGAGGGGTTATCAACTTCATCTAAGAGATAGAGAAGACGTAGGGATGGTAGGGCGATAAAAATTAAAGTAATTGCTGGTAAAATTGTTCATACTACTTCAATAGTTTGGCCTTCTAATAAAAATCGATTAATAAGTTTATTAAAAAATAAGGTTGATAATAAGTAACCAACTAGAATTGTAATTATTGTTAGAATTAGAAGGGTGTGATCATGAAAGAAAATTAGCTGTTCTATAAGAGGTGAAGAACTATTTTGAAGAGATAAATTTGATCATGTTGCCATTTTCTAATAAAAGGAAAAGCCCTTTATATATAATGCTTAAAATTATTGCACTATTCTGCCATATTAGAACTTAGTTAGGATAGGAAGTTCAGAGTAGCTGTGTTCGGCTGGGGGATATTTTTGTAGTCATTCAATAGATGAGGGTAGTTGAGCTGAGAATAAAATTATTCGTTTTGAGAATATACTTTCTCATAAAATAAAGAAAAAAAATAGTACTCCAACAAATGAAATCAATGAGCCAATTGATGAAACAATATTTCATGATGTGTAAGCATCGGGATAGTCCGAGTAACGTCGTGGTATACCTCTTAATCCTAAGAAGTGTTGAGGGAAAAATGTTAAATTTACTCCAATAAATATTACTACAAATTGAATTTTGAGTCATAAATTATTTAGAGTTAATCCTGTAAATAAGGAATATCAGTGTACAAATCCTCCTATAATGGCAAATACTGCTCCTATGGAAAGAACATAGTGAAAGTGTGCTACTACGTAGTAAGTGTCATGAAGAATAATATCAATTGATGAATTGGCTAGTACGACACCAGTTAATCCTCCAACAGTGAATAAGAATACAAATCCTAGAGCTCATAGTAGAGCAGGTGAGTAAGTGAATTGTGAGCCGTGTAGTGTGGCCAATCATCTAAAAACTTTAATACCTGTGGGGACAGCAATAATTATTGTGGCTGAAGTGAAGTATGCACGTGTATCTACGTCTATACCAACTGTGAATATATGATGAGCTCAAACTACAAATCCTAAGAGGCCAATTGCTAATATAGCATAGATTATTCCTAGGACTCCGAATGTTTCTTTTTTACCACTTTCTTGAGCAATAATGTGTCTAATTATTCCAAATCCTGGAAGAATTAAAATGTAAACTTCTGGATGACCAAAAAATCAAAATAAATGTTGATATAAGATTGGATCTCCTCCTCCTGCCGGGTCAAAAAAGGATGTATTTAGATTTCGGTCTGTTAATAATATCGTAATAGCTCCTGCTAGTACAGGTAGAGATAATAAAAGTAATACGGCGGTAATAACAACTGATCAAACGAATAAAGGTATGCGATCTAAGGTTATAAAGGATAATCGTATATTAATTACTGTGGTAATAAAATTTACTGCTCCTAGAATAGAAGACACACCGGCAAGGTGTAAACTAAAGATGGCTAGGTCAACTGAAGCCCCTGCGTGGGCAATTCCAGCTGATAAGGGAGGGTAGACAGTTCAACCTGTTCCTGCCCCTCTTTCGACGACTGAGGATGCTAATAGAAGGGTGAGAGAGGGGGGTAGTAATCAAAATCTTATGTTATTTATTCGTGGGAAGGCTATATCAGGAGCTGCGAGTATTAAGGGGACTAATCAATTTCCGAATCCTCCAATAACAATTGGCATAACTATAAAGAAAATTATAATGAATGCATGTGCTGTTACAATTACGTTATAGATTTGGTCATCTCCAATTAGTGATCCTGGTTGACCTAGTTCGGCTCGGATAAGTAATCTTAGGCTAGTTCCTACTAGTCCTGCTCAGATTCCGAATAGGAAGTATAAAGTTCCGATATCTTTATGGTTAGTTGAGAATAATCATTTTTGCATTTAGGTAAAATGGCTGATAATAGGTGATAAATTGTAAATTTATTTATGGGATAAATATCTCTTTTACCATTAAGGTTTAAAGATATTTCTATATTTATAGCTTTGAAGGCTATTAGTTTGGTTAACTTAAAACCTTAGTTATATAAGGTCCTATATTCAATAATGATTTTAAATTGCAAATTTGAAGGTGAATAATTAATTCTAGGGCTTAATTACAAGATTATGTAAAAATATATGATGAGAATTAAGCCAAATAAAGAAAAAAAATTAAGTAAAATTGATAAATTTGAGATATGAGGGTGTCATAATTTATTTCATCTAATTTGTCTAGAGTTAATGGTTAGGGCTGAAAATGTTAGTCGAATGTAGAAGAATAGGGTTACTAAAGTGAGGATTACTATAGTTGTAACTAAGGGTATATTTATTATTCTTAAGTTCTGAATAACAATTCATTTTGGAAGAAATCCTGTAAATGGGGGGAGTCCTCCTAGAGATAAGAAGTTACATAGTAAGGAAAATTTTAAAATAGGGGTGTTATTTAAGGTTGAGAACAGCTGCGTGAAATAGAAGATGTTTAATTGATGAAATATATAAATAATTGACAGGGATAGAATTGAATAGAATGAGAAATAGATTACTCATAAATTTATGGAGATTAGTAGTCTTCTTAATATTCATCCTAAATGATTAATTGATGAATATGCTATTAGTCTTCGTAAATTAGTTTGGTTAATTCCCCCAATTGATCCTACTAAGATTCTGGTAATGATGATTAAAAAAATGAATTTGTAGGACAAGCAGTAGGAGATTAAAATTATTGGGGCAATTTTTTGCCAGGTTATTAAAATGAATCCTATGAGTCATGTTAGGCCTTCTATAACTTCTGGAAATCATGAATGGAAAGGAGCTGCTCCTATTTTTATTAATAAAGTTGAGTTTAGAATAATATTTAGGTGTGATTGATATTCAAAGGTGTAGTGTTGATTAAAGGATAGGAGAAGAATAGTAAATAATAAAGTTGTTGAAGCTAGGGCTTGAACAATAAAATATTTAAGTGATGATTCTGTGGATGTAAGGTTTTTGAGGTTTGTTAATAATGGAATAAATGAAAGTAAATTAATTTCAAGTCCTATTCAGGCTCCTAGTCAAGAGTTAGATGAAATTGAGATGATTCTTCCTAACATTAAAATTAAAATAAATAGAAAATTGGTTAAATTGTTATAAATTAAAAAGAAAAGGGGTAGACCTTTATAAGTGGGGTATGAACCCAATAGCTTATTTAGCTTACCTTTTTCTTTGAATTTATATTTTAGTATATGAGGTATATAGGCTTTTGATGCCTAAGGAGATAGTTTAATTCTATTAAATGTAGTGCATACTTTTATTTGGTTAGTCTACTTTAATAGAGGGGGGGGGTGGGGGCTAATAAAGATACAGTGAAATGTACATAATTTATCCTATCAAGATAATCCTTTAATCAGGCACTTCATT